ATGGTAAGCAAGAAGATTGTTTACGAAGAAACAACAAGAAAAATTCATATTCTGATACATAAGAGTTATATAAGAATCGAAATAGTCTTTTATTTTCTTTTTTCAAAAGAAAAATCGATTTCATTGAAGTAATAAGACTATTCCAATTCGAATAGTAGTTGAGAAAGAATCGCAATAAATGCAAAGATGGAACATCTTGGATCCGGTATTGAAGGAGTTGAACCAAAATTTCCAAATGGATAGGATAGGGTATTTCTATATGTGATAGATAATGTAAATGCAAAAATTTGTCTTCTAAAAAGGGAAATATTGAATGAATAGATCGTAAATTCTGAAACTTTGGTGTTTCTTTTTCTTTCGGACAAGATAATTCTCGTAGCGAGAATGGGATTTCTACAACGATCGCAAACCCCTCAGATAGAATCTGAGAATAAAACTCAGAATAAAAAAAATTGTTGTAATCCAACAATCGATCTTGGTTAGGATGATTAACCGAGTTAATCCAAAAATTCTGCTGATACATTCGAATAATTAAACGTTTCACAAGTAGTGAACTAAATTTCTTGTTATTACAACTAACAATTTCCACAGGCTCGGAATCATTTAATCCATAATCATGGGCAAATGCATAAATATACTCCTGAAAGAGAAGTGGGTAGACGAAGTATTGTTGACGAGATTTCTGTTTTTCTGAATACCCTTCGAATTTTTCCATTTGTATTTCTACTTGAATCAGAAAGAGGAAGCATTTCTCGGTTTATCAAATGATGATACATAGTGCAATATGGTCAGAACAGGGTGTTGCATTTTTTAATACAAACCCTGGAAAGAAAGGGAGTCTAATCCACAGATCTTTTCCTTTTCTATCCAATTAGTTTATGTTTGTTCTAATTACAAAAGAGAACAAATCTTTTATTTTTGCAGGCCAATTGCTCTTTTGACTTTGGAATACAGTCTCTTTATCAATATACTGCTTCTTTTACACATTCAATCCATAACATCCCTTTTCAATCCATAATCAAGAATAATTAGGATTTCTAAAAAAACAAAGAAAAAATCAAGGGTCCGCTCATAGGAAAACCCAACCTTTCCCCGCATCAGGCACTAATCTATTTTTAACGTCTAATTAGATCGGGGAATCATTTCAATTAAGAAGTTAAGCTCGTTGCTTTTTATTTTACCAGAATTGGAGCCAGACTCTATCCATTTATTCACTAGACCCAGAAAATCGGAATTTTTTTATTCCATTCCAAAAATCAAAAATAAGAATTTGATTTTATTACGACATGCTATTTTTTCCATTCATTACCCTTGAGGATCAGTCGTGGTCTTCTAGACTCTACCAAGAGTCTGAACGAATTTGTTGCTTCATCCAAATGTGTAAAAGATCATAGTCGCACTTAAAAGCCGAGTACTCTACCATTGAGTTAGCAACCCAGATAAAATAGGATCTTAGATACGATCGAAACCCAAAAATCAATGGAATTACACCGCACGCTCCTGTCAAAACATTGAACTAGCAAGACATCAAAAGAAAGATTTTATCCCCCATTAAAAACACTCAAATGCCAAAATGAACAGGTCCGGTTAAATTTCACTAAGGTTAAAAAAAGAGCGGCTCCAATCACGATGGCAAAATTGTCATTTTTTTAGCAATTTCTATTTAAATTAAAGAAATCAAAAAATCTTGTATGAGAGTACATGCAAGAGGGACAACCCTATCATTTGAGCGAAGTGTAGGCAGAAAAACCTAATATGGAGTGAGGATAAAGAGACCTATCTATCTACAAATTCTATTTGTTCAATAGACCTTTGTCAATGGAAATACAATGGTAAGAAAACAAATTAGATAGAAAAAGTAAATAAAATAAGGGCTTATGTTGGATTGGCACGACATAAATCCAGTCAAAAATAGGACTAAGAAAGAGGCAAATTGTGTCTAAATAATTAGACAACGAGGGATACTAGTGATCCCTCTCCTACTTTTTTATTCATTTAGTTCTTCAATTAACTCAAAGTTCCTTCTTTTTCTTTAAAGAATTCTGCCTTCCTTAAAATATCATAAACAGTTCTTGTAGGTTGAGCACCCTTTTCAAGGAAATAGAGAATAGCTGGAACATTTAAACAAGTTTGATTCTTTATCGGATCATAAAAACCTACTTTTCGAAGATCTCTTCCTTCTCTTCGAGATCGAACATCAATTGCAACGATTCGATAGACAGCTTATTGGGATAGATGTAGCTAAACAATGCCCCCCCTAGAAACGTATAGGAGGTTTTCTCCTCATACGGCTCGAGAAAATGATTCGAATTTCTGTCTATAATACAAGTAGATAGAAATTCGACTATGACTTGCATTAATTTCCTTACAGAAAAAACAAATTTCATTTATACTCATGACTCAAGTTGGCTAATTTTGACTGACAGACTTAAAAGGAAAAATCCTTCGAAATTTTTTGAGTCGTCTCTAAACTCTTTTCTTTGTCTCATCTCGAACGAATTTACTTTTATTCCTTATTCTGATCCAATTCAATTGTTGAGACAATTTTATTGTTGAGACAGTTGAAAATCGCGTTTACTTGTTCCGGAATTCTTTATCTTTGATTTGTGAAATCCTTGGGTTTAGACATTACTTCGGGAATTCCTATTCTTTTTTCTTTCAAAAGAGTAGCAACATACCCTTTTTTTCTTATTTCCTTCGATAAAGCATTTCCCTCTTCTATAGAAATCGAATATGAGCGATTGATTTTGATAGACTTTTAATTGAAAGAGTTTTTCCAATCTTCCAAAATTGGACTTTCTTCTTATTTTAACCTTTCGACTTCTATATTAAGGATAGACTGACAAAGTTGGCCTAATTTATTAGTTTTCACTAACCCTAGATTCTTTCCCTTGATAAAAAATCAATTCTGTCCTCTCGAGCTCCATCGTGTACTATTTACTTACAAACAACCCAGCGCAAATTTGGTTCGGGACGAATAGAACAGACTATGTCGAGCCAAGAGCATTTTCATTACTATGAAAAATGATGGATAGCAAAATCCACAATCGATCATGTCCTTCAAGTCGCACGTTGCTTTCTACCACATCGTTTTAAACGAAGTTTCACCATAACAAACATTCCTCAAATTTCATTGCAAAGTGGTATAGGGAATTGATCCAATATGGATGGGATCATGAATAGTCATTGGTTTAGTTTAGTTTTTTGTATACTAATTCAAACTTGCTATCTATGGAAAAATATGGATAAAAGAAATAAGTATTTATCGGGGAAGACTCCGCAAAGATCCAATTTATTTAAACCCATATTCTATCATATGAAGGAAACATAGTTCGAAAAAGACGAATAAACAAGTTTGCTTAAGACTTATTTATTATTGAATTTCCATTCTCAACAGAGGACTCGAGATGGTCAATCCTGAAATGAGAAGAGAAGGATCGATTCTTCTCCAACAAATAAACTATCAACCTCAAAAAAAAATTGAATTAATTTAATTACTATATTAGAAATTAGAATTAGATTAGCAATATATTTTTCCGTAACAAAAACAATTAACTATTAACTAAATAAACTATTCCAATGAAAAGATTGAAAGTTTTTTGGTAGTTATAGAATTCTCGTACTTCTTCGACTCGAATACCAAAAGAAAGAAAAAAATGAAGTAAAAAAAACACATTTCGTGTAAAGTAAAATTAAGGTCTTTGCTTTTACTTATAGCATTCTTTCTTTTACCTAAAAGAAGCAACTCCAAATCAAAAATTAGTAGAAGTATGATTTTTGGAATCCATTCTATCCAACGAACAGTTCTTACCTTATCCTTACCAGAATGAATCATTCTGGATATTTAAAGAATCACAGATCGAGATCGTTTTCGCTTAACCAAAGAAGGACCCTTTTTGCTAATAATATAATACAACAAAAATCTATCTCTATCATAAAGGGATAGGTCTCATTTTTTATACAGTGTTTTACGTATAGACCAAATTTTTCATGAAAATAAAGATATTCAATTTGACTGGACTTGACACTTGATTATGTTTTCTGAGAAAGAAAATGAATGCTTAGAAATGCATCTAATCTAAGAGTTCATAAGAGATAATTATTCTCTCTAATAAACTTTCTTTTGTCTCGTGCGGGGTACAATACGATTTCATCTTTCGTTTCATCAGAAAAATCTGGGACGGAAGGATTCGAACCTCCGAGTAACGGGACCAAAACCCGCTGCCTTACCACTTGGCCACGCCCCATTTCGGGTTTTATCCGACACTAATAAACACTAGTATGTTTATTTGTTTTGTTATTCGTCAATCCCACTTCAATTACATAAAAAATGAGGGATACTCTCTTGCTAGGATTCTAGACATGCGGATAATATAGAATCCAAAAAATGCATTGATCATTACATGGAATTCTATTAAGATATTATATGAAAGTCGAATTTCTTCCATTCTCATTTGAGAGTGCGAATACAAGGAGGTATTTTGCGTTTGGGAAAGTCCGAAGAAAAAAGGATTTTGAATCCGCCTTTTCCTTTTTCCCTTAGAAAAATAACTCAATCAAAATCCAATTATCTACTCTACAAGAACGAAATGCTTGTTATGCCTAATATACTTAGTTTAACCTGTATCTGTTTTAATTCTGTTCTTTATCCGACTAGTTTTTTCTTCGCCAAATTGCCCGAAGCTTATGCCATTTTCAACCCAATCGTGGATGTTATGCCTGTCATACCTGTACTCTTTTTTCTATTAGCCTTTGTTTGGCAAGCTGCTGTAAGTTTTCGATGAAATCTTTACTACTCTGTCTGCCAAATTGAATGATGTATTCATTCCAAAAAAATTCGAAAAATGGATAAAAGCCGAGAAGTCTTATCTTATATTATGAACCTTCGATTCTAAAATTCAAATTCTTCTACATTGAATGTATAGCTGCAGCAATAAATTTGGATCAGCCTTTCTACCCCCTGCACCTACGTTGAGCAGGTACCTTTAGGTACCCACACAATACCTAACCTAATTTTTGATATTGATAAGAGTGCTTATTAGAAATCAATTCTTGAAAAAAATTGCAAGAATTGATTTTTGCATTTTTAGGTGTCAAAATAAACAAAACCCATCCTAATGGATCTGTGTGGTAAGGAAAAACGGGTAATCTATTCCTTAAAAAAAAATCTTGGAGATTATGTAATGCTTACTCTCAAACTTTTTGTTTATACAGTAGTGATATTCTTTGTTTCCCTCTTTATCTTTGGATTCTTATCTAATGACCCAGGACGTAATCCTGGGCGTGAGGAGTAAAAATCCAATTTTTTTTGGAATTTTTTCTTACAAATTGGATTTGTTTCGTACATTTATCTATGAGAAAATCCGGGGGTCAGAATTCCTTCCAATTCGAAAGTCCCAAATGATCCGAGGGGGCGGAAAGAGAGGGATTCGAACCCTCGGTACAAAAAAATTGTACAACGGATTAGCAATCCGCCGCTTTAGTCCACTCAGCCATCTCTCCCCGTTCCAAATCGAAAGGTTTCCGTAATATGACAGAGGCAAGAAATAACGATTGCAAAAAATCCTTCCTTTTTCTTTCAAAAGCCCATAAAAATTATATTGCCAATTCCATTTTAGTTATATTCTTTTTTCTTAATGTTAATAAAAAAAAGAAGAAAATTCTTGTTTTTTCTTTCTAAAATTCGATATTGGCTGAGAAACAATCAGATAGATTTTCTCTTCAGCGGGCATTTCCATATAGGACTTGTTATAATAAAACAAGCAGGTTATATAAAAAATAAAAAACTCTTTTTTGATTATTTATCAACAAAGCAAAAAGGATTCTTATCAAACCCACCATAAAATCAAACCCACCATAAAATTGGAAAGAAATATAAAGTAAGTAGACCTGACTCCTTGAATGATGCCTCTATTCGCTATTCTGATATATAAATTCGATGTAGATGAAATTGTATAAGCGGATTTTTTGTATTTCCTTAGACTTAGACCGCGCAAGGCAAGAATTTTTCGCTATTTACGATTTCATATTCTTGTTACTAGATGTTCTATAGGAATAAGAAAAAATCGCAACTCCTTTCCGCTACACATAAAAATTTATTTCGAAAGTCAATTTTTTTTTTCAATATCTTTCCTTTTTTTTTCAGAATCCTATTTTTGTTCTTCCACCCATGCAATAGAGAGCGAGTGGGAAAAGAGGGGTTACTTTTATTTTCATTTTTCCCTTAAAGGATAGGCTTTGAAATAGGAGTCATGGAATAATGCTGAATTCAAATGTTTATTTCTATAGTATAAGAAAAACTAATCGAATCAAATTCATGGATTTACCACGACCTCGGTTGTGACCCCATAGATAAAAATGCAAAATTTCTATCTTCGAGACCATTGAAAAAGGGCATTGAACGAGAAAGAAATCGTCCACAGATAATTAAACTATCGTATGCCTTGGAAGTGATATGAGGTGCTCGGAAATGGTTGAAGTAATTGAATAGGAGGATCACTATGACTATAGCCCTTGGTAGAGTTACTAAAGAAGAAAATGATCTATTTGATATTATGGACGACTGGTTACGAAGGGACCGTTTCGTTTTTGTAGGATGGTCCGGCCTATTGCTCTTTCCTTGTGCTTATTTCGCTTTAGGGGGTTGGTTTACAGGGACAACTTTTGTAACTTCTTGGTATACCCATGGATTGGCTAGTTCCTATTTGGAAGGTTGTAATTTCTTAACCGCGGCAGTTTCCACCCCTGCCAATAGTTTAGCACACTCTTTGTTGCTACTATGGGGCCCGGAAGCGCAAGGGGATTTTACTCGTTGGTGTCAATTAGGGGGTCTGTGGACTTTTGTCGCTCTCCATGGGGCTTTTGCACTAATAGGTTTCATGTTACGTCAATTTGAACTTGCTCGGTCTGTTCAATTGCGACCTTATAATGCAATTTCATTCTCTGCTCCAATCGCTGTTTTTGTTTCCGTATTCCTTATTTATCCACTGGGGCAATCTGGTTGGTTCTTTGCGCCGAGTTTTGGCGTAGCAGCGATATTTCGATTCATCCTCTTTTTCCAAGGATTTCATAATTGGACGTTGAACCCATTTCATATGATGGGAGTTGCCGGAGTATTAGGCGCGGCTCTGCTATGCGCTATTCATGGGGCGACCGTAGAAAACACTCTATTCGAGGATGGTGATGGTGCAAATACCTTCCGCGCTTTTAACCCAACTCAAGCTGAAGAAACTTATTCAATGGTCACTGCTAACCGCTTTTGGTCCCAAATCTTTGGTGTTGCTTTTTCCAATAAACGTTGGTTACATTTCTTTATGCTATTTGTACCCGTCACCGGTTTATGGATGAGTGCTATTGGCGTAGTCGGCCTGGCTCTGAACCTACGTGCCTATGACTTCGTTTCCCAGGAAATCCGTGCAGCGGAAGATCCTGAATTTGAGACTTTCTACACCAAAAATATTCTTTTAAACGAGGGTATTCGTGCGTGGATGGCAGCTCAGG